ATGAGTTCCCTTTGACGCCAGGATTGATTTTCCTTGATATCTAACATAATGCAGGAAAGGATCTTTGAGCAATCGTAGGGTTTTCTGAAAATCATTACGAAAAACTACCGCAAGATGTTCTATTTTTCCATAAAAATGTGTTCGATCAATAAAGTCTACAAAGGATGTTGATCGTAAATAAGAAGAATGTTTACGTAGAAAACAAAACGCGGATTCATATTCAGATAAATAATAATTATATAGTAAACGAAAAAATCTTTGATTCTCTTTTGAAAAAATAGAAATGGATTTACTTAGAGTAATCAAACTATTGCAATTATGATATTCGTAAAGAAAAAATCGCAATAAATGCAAAACTGGAACATCTTGTATCCAAGATTGTAAAATTTGAACCAAGATTTCGAGCTGAATGGGATAGGGTATTAATATATCTGACACATAATTTAAATGTGAAAATTTGTCTTCTAAAAAAGGAAATATTGAATGAATAGATCGTAAATTCTGAAATTTTGGTATTTCTTTTTTTTTATCAAGGAAAGGTGGCAGTGAGAAAGGAATTTCTACAATAACTGCAAAACTCCCTGATATTATTTGATAAAAAAAATGATTGTTGTGTCCAACAAATATATTTTGGTTAGAATCGTTAAACGAATTAATCAAATACTTTTGTTGATACATTCGAGTAATTAAACGTTTCACAAGTATTAAACTGGATTTATTGTCATAACCCAAAATTTCCATGGATTCGTAAAAAATAGATCCATTTAAACCATGATCATGAGCAAGTACATAAATATACTCCTGAAATAAAAGCGGGTATAGGAAGTGTTGTTGCCCATATCTATCTTTTTCTAAATATTTCTTTAATTCTTCCATTTATATTTATAAAATCATCCTTGAACCAGAGCCATAAGACCCTCTTACATTATAAAAATGATACATAGTACGATATGGTCAGAACAAGGTATGTATATAAGATTATGTACATAGTAATAGAATAAAATATAAGATTATGCACATAGTAAAAGTAGATACCAAGGAAACGGAAAGTCCCGTCAACGAATTTTCTTCTCTTTTTCCATACAATGGATTTATATTCACTACCATTACAAAGGAAAAGTCTAAAAATCCTTTATTTTTGCAACCTGATCGTTCTTTTGACTTTGGAATGAAAGGAGTTCTCTTTATCAGTATACTGTTTCTTCTACACACCTGTCTCTACCCCATAATAGAAAAAAAAATAGTTAGGATTCAAAAAATAGATGATCCGCTCACAGGGGAATCCTTTCCCGAATCGGGCACTAATTCAGTTTTAACATCTAATTAGTCGGGTAATCATTCAAATTAAGAACATAAGCTCGTTGCTTTTTGTTTCCCTGGAATTGGAGATTATTACTCTATCCATTTATTCACTAGACCAAATGGTAAATGTGAATTTTTTCCTCTCCCCCCCCATAAAAACAATGAATGTTTTGTACCAATTCGGAAAGAATGGCGTATGCTGAAAATTCCACATTAAAAATGAATACGACATGCTATTTTTTCCATCCATTACCTTTCAGGATCAGTCGTGGTCTTATAGACTCAACCAAAAGTCTAGACGAATTTGTTGCTTCATCCAAATGTGTAAAAGATCATAGTCGCACTTAAAAGCCGAGTACTCTACCGTTGAGTTAGCAACCCGAATAACTATATACAAACTATATACAATTAGATATGATCGAAATAAAAATAATAAAATAAAACTAATAATAAATTGATTAGATTACATAACCCGAGTAAAAAACTTTTAAATTGAACTAGCAAAAAAAAGATTTTATAATCAATTTATCAATTCTATTCTATAATAAATATAAATAAATATAAACTCAAAAAATAGAAACTAAAAAAATATAAACTAAAAAGGGGATACCACATGAAAGTACAAGGGATTTTCAAATAAATGGAGATGCCCAAATTGACAAACCATAAAAATTCAATAATTTTTCTTTTCATTAAGTCATTAAGAAAAGACTTCCTCTATGAGAGTGAATACGGAAAATCTATCGCTTGAATTAAAAAACCAATATGAGACATAGATCCATAGATCTATTTATCCACGATCGAATTATATTTGTTCAATACATCGTTGTCAATATGAATTGAATATTGAGAAAACAAATAAAACTAAATAAATCCAATAACGTAAAAGATTTGTGTTGGATTGGCACGACATAAAATAAATAAGAAAAAGAAATGGGGGAGGGTGCAAAATAAGGAAAAACTATAAAATCTAGAATCTATTCAATTAAGGGGGATACAATAACTAAGGAAGATTAACCCAGTATTTTATTTATGGGTAAATAGCCACAACAAGAATAAAAGTATGAATATAGAAAAAAGGACAAATGCTGAGGAAAAAATTATACAAAGCTAGATACTAGTTGTTCTAACCCATTTTTTTATTATTTTTTTCATTCACTTTTACTTTGATTAATTTGAAGTTCTTTAAATAATTCCGCCTTCTTAAAAATATCATGAACCGTCTCTGTGGGTTGAGCCCCTTTTTCAAGAAAATATAGAATAGCAGGAACATTTAAATAAGTTTGATTCTTTATCGGATCATAAAAACCCACTTTCCGAAGATCTCTTCCTTCTCGTCGGGATCGAACATCAATTGCAACGATTCGATAGATGGCTCATTGGGATAGATAAACAAGACCCCCCCTAGAAACGTATAAGAGGTTTTCTCCTCGTACGGCTCAAGAAAGAATGATTCCAATTTCTTTATGTATGTATAATATACTCTACATATGTATATTTCATTATAAATATTCCGATTCCGTTATATATATATATCCTTATTTTGTCTATATTTATTCTTTTATTCATATCATATATAGAACATAAATTTATTGAACATAAATTTATTTCGAATTTTTATTTATAATTAAATAAATTCATTTTTGATAATTCAAATAATTTCTACTAAATAATCTAATTAATTAATAATAGAAAAGGAATCCAAAAAATCATAAATTTGATTAGAATTTGTGCTTTTTTTTTGTTCTTGTTTACGGAAAAAAAAAGAATATCATTCGTACTCATAACTCAAGTGGGATAATTCTAAAAGAATTGCAAGGGAAGTCCTTAGACATTTATTGAGTCGTCTCTAATCTCTTTTGTCTGTCTCATTTCAAATCTATTTTTATTACTTATTCTGATCCAATTGTTGAGACAATTGAAAATAATGTTTCCTTGTTCCGGAACTCTTTATCTTTGTTGAATCCTTGGGTTTAGACATTACTTCGGCGATCTTTACTTTTTTCAAAATGGCAGCAACATACCCTTTTGTTTTTTTCTTTTTATGGAAAGATTATACGAACGATAATTTCCTTGTGATACACTTTAGATCGAAAAAGTTTTATGAATTCGACTTTAGACAAATTTTACTTTTTTATTTTATTTCAAACTTGTTTTGTTATAATTTTTACTTTTCGATTTCTACATGTAAAATATATTTACAAAGTTGGAACAACTTATTGATTGGCACTAACCCTAGACTCTTCCTCCTGATAAAAAAACAACAATAAATACTTTTTGCTCGAGCTCCATTATGTACTATTTACAACCCAAGACAGGTTAGGGTGCTCGGGGACAACAGAACAAACTATGTCGAGTCAAGAGCATTTTCGTTCCTATAGAAAATGATGGATGTAAGAATCCACATCAGACAATGTCCTTCAAGTCGCACGTTGCTTTCTACCACATCGTTTCAAACGAAGTTTTACCATAACATTCCTATAATTTCGAACCTGTATAGAATTGATTCAATATAGAATCATGAATATTCATTAGCTCAATTGGTACATAATACTCCATATTTTTTATCCTTTGTTATCCATAGATGGATGATCATTCTATAGATAAAAAAAGATCGGAAGTTTCTTTTATTTTAAGATTTATTTTTCATACCTTTTAGAGTATCAAGAATTCATAAGAATTCAGTCAAAATTTTATCCGACTTCAGCATCATGACTAGAAATACGTTTTTTTTTCTAAAAATAATTGAATTTTATTTCTAATTCAATCCATAAGTCAACGAAACTATAATGAATAGCTAAAAATTGTTAACGGGGACCTCATTCATTCACTAAGGATACACATGACTATATACAATTGAATTCTGGATCAATATGAGTGGGTTGAGAAATCCATACAATTTTTTCGATGGGTATGGCATGAAAAAAGTCTTGTGTAAGGTAAAATTAAATAAAGACCTTTGTAAAATAATAATCTGGGAACTATGATTTTTCGGTATCAATACAATATCAATCATATACAATTCATGATTATTACCGAGAATAATCATAAATAGTTAACTATTTGTGTTGTAGATCTTTTCCACTTAACCAAAGGACCCCGGAAAACATAATAATAACAACGCTAATTATATATCACAATATATGTTATTATATATAAATATTCTATCCATTATATATATAAATATTCTATCCATATAGAATATTTATATATATAGAATATAGATACTCGTTTATTTTATATGTTTATATTTCCGATTCAAGAACCTTTCTCCATCAATAAATTTTATTCCATATACTTTAATGGAATAGAATCAATAGAGAAAATAAGTCTAATCGATATAGAAAATAAGTCTAATCGATATAGAGAATAAGTCTATCATAAATCTATATTAATTTAAGACTATTCAGTTTAACTAAATACAAAATAACAAAATCGGTCAAAAAAAAAAAATATTCCTATATAAAATAAAAAAAAAAAAGATATTTATATCCATTTCATCCGCATTTGACATGATGTTTGCGAAAAACCAAACGAAAGAAAAGATATTATTTTAAGAAAAACCATAAGGATTTAGAACGAAAGATTTCTTTCTTTAAACATTTTCTTTTACTTTAATCTCGGATACAATTGTTGTTGGATACAATGTCATTCAATCCTTCAATTGCATTAGAATCGATCTGGGACGGAAGGATTCGAACCTCCGAATAACAGGACCAAAACCCGTTGCCTTACCACTTGGCCACGCCCCATTTATATTCAATACTAGACTAACAAACACTAATATTATTTTAGTAATTATAAATTATTCGTCAATTTCCATTATTGATTCAATCCAATTTAAGACAAATTTTTTTTACTAGGTTAAGGTTAAATTAAAACATTTAATTAAACTATTTGAAATAACTAAATAACTATAATATTAAATTAATAAAATATTAAAAAGGAAAATGAAACTTTAAATAGAAAACAAAATTTTCATTTAATTAAAGAAAATTTATAAATTTTAAAATTCAGTGTAAATAAATTTAAATTCTAATATACTACTAAATTATAATAGACTGCTTTAATAGACTATTTGTTATGTTATATATTTTTTATTTGTATATTTTGTATATTTTTTTTGATTTCATATATTCTATATTCTAATATTTTGATGTATTCTAATATATCGAATCTAATATATTAAATTAAGTATATAAAATCCAATAAAATAGAAAATATAAAAATCTTAGCTAAAGAATTCATTAATATTTGAAATATTTGAATATTTAATTTATACAAAAATCGATAAAAACAAAAATTACTTAAAAATAAAATAAGAAAAATATAATATAAAATCTATATTATATATATAATTTTTTTATAATTTTTTTATTGGTTATTTATTGTTATAATTTGTTGCTAAAATGTTGTCTTTGTTGCTAGAATATTGCTAAAATTTGACACATGTAGATATAGAAGAAAAAATTCATTGATCATTACATATAATTCAATTAAGATATTGTATGAAAGTATAATTCCTTCTATTCTCATTTGAAAATGTAAGGATTTTTGATTTTGTGGAGTTCGAAGAAAAAGAAGAATTTTCTGAACTCCCTTCTTTTTCATTTTATCCTTATATCAATAACTCAATAAAAAAACTATCTGCAAAAACTATTTGTTATGTTTAATATCTTTAGTTTAATCTGTATCTGTCTTAATTCCGCCCCTCATTCGAGTAGTTTTTTCTTTGCCAAATTGCCCGAGGCTTATGCCCTTTTCAATCCAATCGTAGATATTATGCCCGTCATACCTCTATTCTTTTTTCTCTTAGCCTTTGTTTGGCAAGCTGCTGTAAGCTTTCGATGAAATTCTGACTACTCTCCTAAAAACGGACGCTTGTGATTTATTCGATAGAGAAAGATTCTAACAACTGATAAGATCAGATAAGTCTTACATTACATGAATCCTCAGTCCTAAAATTAAAATTATTGTATATTGGATAATCGCAGTAATGAATTTTGATCAACTCAGCCCCTTGTTCTACCTTTCTAATGAGCAGGGAATACGTTGGTTTCCGATGCAATATCTAATTGTAAATATGACAAGAAATTTTTGGTAACAAAGAAATCTTAATTTTATTACAAATAAGTTTTTGAACAAAAAAATAAAATTCTTTTTTTTTTTTTTAGATTTTTTGATATCATGTCAAAATATACGGTACAAAAATAGATAATCTATTCCCTTTTGCAAAAAAATGATTTGGAGATTATGTAATGCTTACTCTCAAACTCTTTGTTTACACAGTAGTGATATTCTTTGTTTCTCTCTTCATTTTCGGATTCTTATCTAATGATCCAGGACGTAATCCTGGACGTGATGAATAAAAAAAACTAAGATATTTTCTTTTCGTCTTTCCTCGCCTTTGTATCTATTCTATACATTTAACTATGACAAAACAGGAGAACAATGTGTTTTTTTTTTTTGAATTTGAAAAAACGATTCGAGGAAGCGGAGAGAGAGGGATTCGAACCCTCGGTACAAATAACTCGTACAACGGATTAGCAATCCGACGCTTTAGTCCACTCAGCCATCTCTCCCAATTCCAAAATTCAATTATTGATATAACACATAAAGTAAAGATTGATAAAAAAATCATTGTGATATTTTGTTTAGATTGTGATCCTTTGTTTAGTAATTCTAAATGATAACAACGACATAATAGACATATATAATAATAATATAAAAAACGACTAACGACTATATATATAATATGTATATATGGCAAATATATGACAAATATATACATATAGGAAAATATAGAAAAAAAGTACCTTACGTCAATTTTGTTTCTGTACAAAGGGTTCTTTCCTCCGGCCCGGCTAGGCACTAGCCGGGCCATTATTTTTTGTTCCATACAATTAATCATTATGATTGATATGATTTAAAATCCAATTGTTATTGAAGCAACAACAAAGGCGATTTTTATTTATTTTTTTATTTATTTACTTACTGAATGGAGCTACGATAAGAAATATGACTGCAATAAAAAAAACATAATAAAAGTAAAAATGTTAAAAAATTTTCAAATAAAACAAATAAAAAGAAAAAAAAAAATATAAGAAATTTAATAATTATCATAATTATAACTTCATTCATTTACTTGTTCAATTCAAGGAACATGCTTTATTTAAACTTACTGGAGATCTAATTAAT